TTCACGGTCTGTAGGACCAACACCATTCAAAGGTGGGTGGCTCCCCCCGCCTAGAACAGTCATCTTTGACTGGGCTTACACACATTCGCTCACTTACGCTGTCCCCCCTCAGCTCACCCTAGCCCCGGGCCTTTTGCTCTTCTAACGTAAGCTCCAAGGCTTCACACCAAGTCTTTACTTACATAATATGCATGCTTAAGTAGAGTCAGGCGGAACCATTGTTGCCTGATGGGAACTTCCCCCATATTGCTATCAATGTCTTCATGTCGCACGACCTCTTAACATTACACCACTGAATCCCCAATCCTTTGCTTGCTGTGCAGTGACAGTACCAATATCCACTAATCGTTGTTTCCAGATACGGTTGCCGGTTGACATCTCTTCTAATTCATCGATACGAGAAGCAAATTGTTGTGTGAAGGAATCAATATCTCGACATAAGCCAAGAGGCAGATCTTGTGCCACTCCACCTGGTCGTATGAAACTGGCATGCATCCTGGCTCCCGAGACTCTTTCATAGAATTCCAACAATTTCTCCCGCTCCTCAAAAGCCCACAGGAACGGAGTTAATGCTCCCACATCCATAGCATGAGTAGTTAAAGCAAGTGAATGATTTGAAATTCGAGTTATTTCACGGAATAACACTCGTATATATTGAGCTCGTAATGGTACCTCGCAATTCAAAAGTTTCTCTACAGCTGAAGAATGAGCGTGTTCTTGGGCCATCATAGAAACATAGATAGGGTCGAAAACGGAACGAAAAACGAAACTTTACGACAGCTTTTTCGTACACGTTCACTTGCATCACATACACAAGTGCTCTCTGAACCGTGCAATAAGGTCACCCATAACACGGCTCTCCCACTTGAGTTATTTTAGCCCCAGGCCATGCTATTCAATGATATTGGAAAAATGGCAGCGTAACGTAAGAACTAGTATTGAAAGCTAGTCCCCTTTTGAGGGAGGGAAAGCCTTTCAATAGAAGCCCTACTTCCCGAGGTATTTCTTACTCGACTGAAAGGAGAGGAACGCCTCATCACTTCAATTGTTGCGCAAACCAATTTCTTTCTTAGTCACCGGGCGGAGCGCGCTTTTGGTACTTTGCTTATAGCTTTTTAGGTTATGCAATAGAAGGGAGGCAACGCTCTGGGCTTGCAGAAATGAATGGATCAGAAAGAGGGGGGGGCTGGATTCAATTTCCAGGCCGGGCGGGAGGTGAAGACCATAAGAGAAGATTGCCCTCCCGGCAAGGCGTTCATCGGCTTTCCTCGGCGCTGTCATCTATCTCGACCCATTCCCTGATTTTCTCTGTATGAGGACCTCCTTCCCTTCTGCCCACTCTCCGTTCACACAGTTCTCAAAGCAGAGGAGGAAGGGTGGGCAGAAGGTACCACGAGCCCTCTGTCCCACACATCTATCCAGAAGCAAGTGTAGTTCACCGGTTCCACCGAATGCTCCTATCTCTCGGCAAAGATTGTGTGAGTGTGCAGTTATGCTTCGGATGCTTCGCAATAGATCGACCCAGTTCCCGTTCTTTTCCGGTGCACTCGCTTTATATCTCCGATACACAGGGAAGGACGCGGTGGGAAGGGGTTCCTTCGCCCTAGCCTCTGTCCGGCCGATCATTCCGCTGGCATCTTGCATTCACGCCTCCGTTTGACTGCCGCTCGGGGATGTAGTTGTAGATACGTTAGTCAACGTGGGTCGTTGGCTCCACCTGTTCTCTCCTTCTACGACATGCTGTTGTTGTCGCCATATTCCATATGTCACTTAGTCATCTCTGCCTCGCTGCGGGTCAGCACCTCCGAAAGAAACGGAGGACTTCATTCAGTGACTCCGCGATCGCCCTCTGAACGATCAGAATAAGGTAAAGCTTGAAGATAAGTTTTGTACTCTATTAATTTCTCAGTCCCTCTAGTCGGGTGGGCGCCGGCCGGTCTTTCGGCCAGATCCCCCTAAAAACCGTACGTGCGGGTCTCCCCGCATGCGGCTCACGCCATTCGAGGTGGCCCAGCCCAGCATTCATTCGCAAATTCTGTAGTGAAATTGAGACTGCTCGACCTCGGAAGCTAATTCGCGTGTAGGCAGCGCTGTCTGTCGTATGGTTGACTTTATCATCTATTCATTGAATAATTGACTTTCTTACATTTTATATATAGGCTCGCTCCCTATTTTTCCAAGAATTCATTCACTTCCCTTAACTTCATAGGGCTTTCTATAAGAGGGGTTCCTCCTTCCATTTCCGTCAAATGACCCGGCCTCCCCCGGCTCTTCCACCGTCCGGGATCCCTTTCCCCCTATGCTCACCCGGCGCAGGCCTACCACGCTTCGCGCCTGCGGCGTTTTCGCCAGACGGTCTTTGCCTGTAGTGCCATCCTCCCCGCTGGCTGTATGGGAATTTCTCTCCTCTCCTTTCAGTCGAGTTGCTAAAGCCCCTCGACGCTGCCTTCTGTTAGGCTATAGATTACAGGAACAAATGTAGTTGAATGAGACAGCAGGCGGGTTACACGTTCCACTACGCCGAGATGTGAGGTGCAGGTGATGATGATCACCCCGGGGTATGCGCTAGCGCCCTTGACAGGCACTCCAGGACCCGCCAACGCTCATGAAACCCGGGTCGGGCGGTCCTCCATTCATCCGACCAGAGGTGTGGATAACGAGGCCACCTTCACAACCTTCTCCCCTCTGTCCCTATGTTGTAGTAAGGTAGGGCGGTTCGCTTGAGTTGCTCAACCGCCCCTCTCGCAACAAGTGCTCGAGTCATGCTTACGCCCTCTCCTTTCAGTCGAGTGACTTCGCCCCTTAGCCCGGTGCTCATGACCCGCTACGGAACCTCCACCGTGCCGGGGGACCAAGCAGGGCATAGCTAGCGGCATAGGAGCCGACTCGGCGTCAGCGGCTTCGTGCCGCACTGGAGTGATCCAATATGTGGTTCCGCACGTTCCACCACTTCTCCGTTCATTTCCAATACTAATCGTGAAACACCATGAGCAGCAGGATGTTGAGGTCCAAAATTCGAAGTAAAATTTTTGATTTGCCTTTTCCTAGTCGTCATGGGAAAGAAAGGCAGAAATCTGAAAGAGATGATTCCCTGAGATCTTGTCCAATACCACTTGTACCAGAAATGCATCTCCTTCGACGACCCTTCCACCCTAGTCCCCCTCCCCTTACGCTTGCTTGGACCCCGCCCCACCAGCTTTTTTTTACACAGGACTACTACTTTACAATCTAATTTGATTGAAAGCTCTCAATCAAATTAGAGATCTCCCGCCATATTGGACTTTTTGTTTTTCCAATACAGTCGAGGACTCTTTTAAGATGACTTAAACGGCTCCCATTTGAGGGGAAGCTGTTCAGATCCCCGAAGTAGGCTTAAATACCTATGTGAATATCGGAATCTTCCTTTATCCGAAGGCGCTAAAGCCCTCTTTATATAAAGAGAGGGCTTTATCAACAATGCTTTCTATCTTTTTAGAGCATAAGTTGAAATGGCCTTCTGTTAACCGCCACTCCTTAGATGAAATCAGATCCTTCAAAATCTTCTTTTCATTTTCTATTTGCTGCTTGTCGAGAGTTTGGAAAATCTCATCTTGAGATATTTAGCTTTCGACCACGGGAAAAGAAGCTGAAATAGTAGGAGTTTACCTTATAGCAGGACACTCGCCCGTTGACAACTCTTTCTTAGGTTACGTTACTAATCGGTGACTTGCTTCGCCCAGGGGAATTCTATACTGTTTCATCCCTGTTGGTTCAGGCCTCCTCTTCCATCCCGTGTTTTACTTACATTCAAATTGAGTGCTTTTTTTTTTGTCTCCACTTGAGTCTTAGTTACTGGTAGCAATTTCATGACATTGCCCCACTGTAACTGGACAGCCAAATCGTACATCCTAAATATTATCCCGTACCTGAACGAATCATCCATGTTCGCAGGTCGGTAATATGTACGGATAAAGATCGGCACATCCATAAAGACTTCAAGCTCTATACTGGCACTAAGCCTTAGCATACAATTCCATCTTTGATACTCCAGATAAAGCTTCATCCACCCATGGTACAGAGTGTATTCATTGAATACTTCCATACCTGGATAGGCAACACCTCACTAGGAGGAAGTCTCGACTGAAAGAAGAGGAGGAAGGATAGGATCTTTCGGAGTATAGTGCTCCAAAAGAGTCCAAATTATCCTACCCTCCACATGAGGGTGCAATGGAGCACCTAACACCGTGGATAACCCAATACGCAAGCTACTTTTATTTGAGTGCGCATGGATCCTCATCACCATCAGCCTCTTCATAAAACGTTTGTGTCGAAGAGACGAAGGTTCCCGCGGTTCAGAATGAGCTTCTGCGCCGGTAAGCCCCCGAATCTTACTCAGTGGGCATCATAAAGAGCTCTAAAGGGGTGTGAGAGGACCGGAAAATAATGAGTCAAGCCTGAAAAGAAAGTCGAACCGCGAAGGCAAGTATCCTCGCCCCCGCGATGGGAACTTTCAATAAAGCACAGTAGAGTGCTTTACCTACCAGAGGTATCTATAGAATGAAAGAATCATTTTATGCTTCCTTGGCCATGTACAACATGGATTAGCATTATGTCATTCCTACAATTCCTACAAGTGATCCACCTTCCAGTATTTGAAGGAGAGGACTTCGATATATTATATAATATGTTTCTTTCCATTCCTCGTGAGCCACTTATTTCTCCGAAACAAGAGATCAAAGTGATTTTCCTCCTTTTTCCCAATAAGTCGACGGCCTTACACCATTGGGATACTTCGAATAAACTAGCATACATATAGGATACACCAGTGCTAAAACCTTTTCTCAAGAGATCTTCCAAACTGTTGGGGTCCTTGCTCTGGATGGTCTTCCCCCGGTGTGAAAGCAGTTGGTTCCGTAGTTTTAGAATTCTGCTGATCCCAAGTACTCCATCTCCATCATTGCATATGAAAATATAGAAAGTAAAGAAGAAAAGGCATAACCAGAAGAATTGTGAAAAATAAGTGAATTTATCCAGTTGAGGCATGATTAGATTAATTGATTTCAACAAATCCCTCCAGACAGCTTCACTCCGTCAAGCCTCTAGGAGTAGTGAAGAACTATAGAAAGTTGTGGTTGGTTGTTGACCAACAAAAGCATGGGAGAAAACCAAGAAAAAGGGGGCATAGAGATTTCTTCTCTTATGAGATTGATAGTTTGATCGCGGGGGCGGCCCGGCAGGCTAGCGATCAGAAAAGAAAATCGATTCTATATACGTTATGGTATGGAAAAAGATCTGACTTCGTTAGAAGAAGATGAGCTGCCTAGATCTTTGTATGTCCAGGTCTCGGTAATTGAAGAAAGAATGCCCAGGTGATTAAGCCCGGTAAGACCCCGTGATAAGACATCTTCCGCAATACAAAATAACAACGGGGGGTAAAGGATCCCCCTGTCTCACACCGCCTAACATGAGAAATATCCTTTTGGAGAACCATTAACCAAGACAGAGAGCTTGGCAGCGTCGAGGTGCTTTAGCAACTCGACTGAAAGGAGAGGAACCACACCCATGACTAGCTTGTTTCTGCTCGTTCGTTCGCTTGTAGTTTGCTACGCTGTTTTGCGAGTCATTCCATTCTCTTCCCTTAAACTACTATGTGAGGATCGGGGGGTCGTTACGAGATCCCCTTCTTCTTATCTTAATAGGAACGTAGGGCGTGTTATGGCTTGAAATCCTTTCGAAAAGGTCAGGGCGAAGGGTATCCAACCAAGCAACAAGGAAAATTACGAGAAGCAGAACAAAAGAAGATAGGGGATGGGATTCTAATGGATATTATCCTGTAGGGTGGGCATCCAAGACAAGATTGAATTCGTTGTCAAACCGTTCCAGCCAGGCATCTGTGCAGGTGTCACAGGTTCCTCCTGAAAGGCTGCTCTCTCCCCTAGCGAGGAACCGGAACCAACTAATGGATCCATGGAACCCCATATATTGCATCTCCAACGGAAGGTCAGATGCTCCATCCGAGGGAAGAGAAGCCATCTCCGAAACCATTCCAGAGAATGAACTCATCCCTTTCCTTTTATCGAGACCCCATCTCCTGCAGCCAGAGAAGCGTAGGTGCAGCAGCTCTCTAGCTGCATTGAACCCTCGAAGTTCATACTGTCCTGACCCATACCCATGAGTCATTATCTCCCTAAAGAGATTGGATAAGAGTCACTAAGATAAGAATTCTGTCTGACCATATGATATGATTTAACGAAAAGAGGTTTCTAGTAAGTGTGCCTCTAATTGGCATATCTCTCTGCTGTCGATTAGATACCTTCCTTGCCCTGCTTAGGGCTATGTGATAGCACCCAAAGGGGACTGATTCTATTTGAACAAGACCACAGGAACCATAGTCACACGGTCAAGCGAACCAAAGCCAAAGCGAAATCTCTTTCCGGCCTTTGAAGGCGCGTAGCGGGCTCTATACCCAAATCCTTCTAGTGTACGAGCGCTGCTGCTTCTTGGCCTCGCTCTTGCTTTGCAAAGATGGGTCGCAGCCTGGCACTCTCAGTCCCAGAACTAACAATCTCAGAACTCAGAATCAAAGAATCCCAGAACTTGGAATTCAAGAACTAGGGAGATAAGTGGTGAGTTGGGAAGGAATGTTAGGAACCTAGACCCTAAGCCAGAGAAGTTGGGTAAGTGAATGTGAATTAGAAGAAGTTTGAATGAAGGGAATGTAAGTGAGTGAAGCAAGAACAATGCTAGCCATAGGGGTTCCTCCAGCTTCGCTGAAGAAGGGTTCCTCCGCAACTAAGCCAGTGACCAATGAAATGAGGGGAGAGTAGCTGATGAAATGAGGGGTGAGTACGCAGATTGTGAACCAACTCATGGGCTATTAAAATATTGTCAGATATAAGCCTTTCCGAAACAAATGCAGACTGTGTAGGAGACACAAGGGAAGGCAGAATCGGTTTGAGTCTGGCCACCATGATCTTTGATATGATCTTATACATGACTGAGCAAAGACTAATGGGTCGCATCTCTGTCATTAACCGAGGATTGAGCTTCTTGGGGATTAAGCAAATCTGAGTCAAATTCCAATCCACCGGAAAGGATCCTGTTCGAAAAAATTCCTCTCCTCCTGGTAGTAGCTATTAGTGAGTGATCGGCTGCTAGGACAAGAGGGCAATAGCACCGAGGAACGCCTCTGATCTTCCTTGCGTCTGTCTCTTCCGATTTCTTATCCGCTTTGAGCTCTGTTAGTAGCTTGACTTCCTCTAGTAGCTAGTTTAGAGTTCCTATCCTAGCTGCTAGCTGGTAGCTCTTCTTTCCTCGTAGCTCTCTTCTTGTAGCTAGGCAGTTAGTTGTTCCTATCCGACTAGTAGGAAACGCGGCTATGGAACTAACAGAATAGATAGAGCGGCAACCGATGCTATTAGGAGTTCTTTTCGGTTTCTATACTAGCAGCTAGTAGTCCTATCCCTATTAGCTTTCTTGTTGGCATTCCTTTCGTAGTTAGAGTGCCATATACTTGAATTCCATTCGGTCTTGCTGAGCTTAGAAAAGCGCTCCTTTCTCACCTATGTACTCTGTTACCTTAGGAATATCAAAGGGTTGGACCATTGTCTGGAATGCAGGTATATAATTGCCGGGAGTGAGCCTAGCTTCCCTTCCCGTGCCTAGCTCTCCTGGTTCCATCCATCGTGAGAAGGAAGTGCAATGATTTTGCAGTCTGCCAGGCTGTCGGAGGCTCCTGGCGCAAACTGGGAAAAGGACGATGACAACCAGGAGGTGGGCTTGGAAGCAGCCATCCTTTGAGGCTATATTCTCTTTGACTCGGGCGCGTGGGAAGACTGTCCTGCCGGGTTGGAAAAGCACTGAGTGCGTCCCACCCAAAAACAACTCAGACAAAACGTAATCCTAAACTTGCTGGTGGCCTGAAGGACTCATTTTCAGGTTATTCAGTTGTCTTCCTTGGTTCCACCCTTCAATTCATTAAGCAGATCGCCGGAGCCAACTTCGGGTCTTATCGTCTTTCTGTTTCTGTCCGACTTTTGTACACTGGATTGAAATGATTCTGGAGTGACTTCTTTCGTTACGAAATTTCAAACCTCTTCTTGTCTTTAACAGAAGAAAGCTCTTCCCCCAGTGAGCTACCTATTTAATGAAAGGGATATTATTCTCCCTTTTCAGTGTGTGTACACGCTTGAAAGCGGAAAAGATGAACTCAGACTAATAAAAGGAAACGGAACTTAGAAAACAAAACAACTAAGGATGGGCTCTTTGGTCTCATTCTTTTTCTGAGAAGAAGGTTCAGAGACAGCAAGAAGATTGTTCAAAGAAGCTAGATAGTCTGCTGGGAATGTGTGTCTATTATGCAGAGGAATTGAAAGAGAGAATGTGAACAGAGAATCAACAGAAAGTTTTCCTTCTTCTTTGGTACCGTAGAAGCTTGGCGATGTGAAAAGATCGAATTCTTGAGAACGAGCGAAGAAGCAATTGGGGCAGCGTATAGCCTTAGTCACGCGCATCCCTTTCCTGCATAAAGATGAGCTAGATAGCACGGCTTTGAAAGAAAGATATCTGAGGTAATTTTCCATTCACCTTTTCTTGCTGGTTAAGATAGTAAGCCGAGACTTCTGTAGTAGCTTTCTGTTGATTGGATAAGGAGTCAGTTGAAAGTGGTGAATAAGACCTGCAAATCCCCCTCTAAATGGTTGCCTTTTTTCATTTTCAATCTGTAAATTCATGAAGTCAAGAAGTGTAGCCGAATCAAATAGTTGGCTCTAGTCTAATTGACTACTTGGAAAGAAAAAAGTGATTTAGTGAAGTCTCTTTGATGCGCTACGAAGGTCAAGCAGGAAAAAGGGAAGCCCTTTCGACCTAAGCCAGGCTAATAGGTTGAGTGACCAGGCGTTCCTCGAGAAAGGTTATGTAATAGAGGCAATAGTGAGCCCCGAAGAGTGCTTTTCTATTCTTCCCCTTATTCGCTACGTATTCCTTTCACTGGGAAAGCTCCATCGCTCCTAATACTACGACAAGGCTCGCTTATGGCTCGCTCCCGCGGCTCTAGTAGTCCATTTTATTCAGAATTCTTCTTTCTTTTTGTTGATGGTGCGTTGGAAGGGACGAAAGGAGCTAGTGAGCAATGACATCCGCGCGGGGAATAGGCTTGCTTCTTCCTAGCGATCGGGCGGTCCTCCCTCTTCCTGTTCACCGCCGGTTCGCCCACTGCTGCTTTCATAGATGTCGTGCGAAGGGGTTCCTCCGCTAATGGATGCCTATTCCGTTCTCCTGCTCCAGCTCAAGAGTTCAAACGGACAGAAGAGAGTCCTGCTACCGAAAAAAAGTGCATAATATTGGATTCAAACAAAGGGGATTTATTCACGAATACGATTTCTATTGATTGAAAGCTTTCCTATTACTGATGGCAGGCGGGCGAGACGGAGACCGCCGAAGAAGTGCCTTGACGCGCCGCAGCCACTACTTTGACTCCTTTTATGCAATTATGAACTCCACGGAACTTTCTCGATTCCAACGCAACTTATCCTTTTGGAGCTGACGTAACAAACTAGGCGAGCCTCCCAACGAAGCCAACATAAATCCTATCCGAATAAAAAAAATAAAAGGCAGTTTCATTATGGTGGTATACCAACCTCCTGTTCTGGAACTTCCAGTTCCAATCGAAGCATATAGATCCGTAAATAGATTTGTATGTATAGCCACTTCAGCCGTGCTCGTCCTTTCTCGAAAGTATCTTTTTTCTGGGAACATGGTTAACCAAAAATTATTATGTTTGCGATTCTTCATCCACCAATGCAGAAAATGCTCAAGTTTTCCATTCTTATATGAGGCCGGAAAGTTTATTAGCAAGAGGTCGGCATGAAGTGATTCATCATGCTCAAACATGAGCCGATCGTTCGTTAGGGACGGTTTATAGATCATCAAATTCCCACAAATGGAATGAGAAGTGGGTCCATGTAAATGATCGAGACCTCGCAAACAACAACGCTCCTTCCCCATATGGAGTTCGGAACCC